TAATGGAATTCCTTGTCGGCTCTCTGTAAAATACTCATTTGGTCGAGGACTTCCAAACACATCATAAGCTAAACCCGTGCTGACGAATAACCAACCCGCAATAAATAGGGAAGGTATAGTAATGCTATGAATGACCCAGTATCGGATACTGGTAATAATATCAGCAAAAGAACGTTCTCCCGTGCTTCCAGACATGCTGAACTCCAAAAATCTTGTACAGTTAAAGGGGGATCGATTCTGTGAAAGATAGTATCAGTAAATGGAAACTCACTGATCTTTCATCTTTGTGAGATCGTCAATATCGTACCGAGGGCATCTTTAGAATATACCGAATCAGTATAGCTATCCTTCTTCTGACACAGCAACGAAAGAAATAAAAATTCAATCAATATCTAAAAGAATCGGGACATAATTACTTTCCCCCTTTCTTATTCCTTATATGGATGCAGAACTATGTGTCATTCGATATCAAATTCCAAAAATTCCTGTAGTATAGGATTCCCTTCCATTACTATTGGGCTAGATCAAGGATCTATTAAATAAAGTGCAAATTCGACTAGTTGGATTCTAATAAGACAGGAAATATATTATTAGAGTCTCAGAATTCAATTAGATACGAAATAGAGAAACCCCTTCTTAATGGTTGTAGAATAAAGGGTTTTCTTTGAATCCTTTAATTTCAAAGAAATTGGTTTCTAGTACAATAACAATAGTAGATAATATGCCATGAAAGAGAAAGAAACAGAACAAACAATATTCGTAAGACAATCGTTGTTATATTAGACATTGTTGAATTTTAGCTAAAGGTTCCTCTTGAGCTATCTAAAAAGATGGGGCTACCTAAGAGGGAAAACTTAATGTAGAACCAATCCAATAAAGTAAAAGACAATGGAATGACCAGTCTAAAAAATTTAAAAGAATTGAACCAAAATAAAAGTTTTTTTTAGATTTTTTTTCTACGAGTGATCATGCAATACTCTCGAGTTAAAGTAAAATCAAAGGAATTTTTGTTATAAGGTCCTTCGTTCCAAAATCGAAAAAGGAATCGATACAATTGAAAATTTTATTTATTTCATAGGGATTCACAGAGAGTTTCATTGGTTCTTGTTTGACGACAAAATTATTATTACTATTACTTTATACTTTACTCAAGAGTTACTCAATACATCTGTTGATTTGAAATCATAGGATCGGTAGATATCATAGATAATAAATTCATTTTTTACTTATGTAACTTGATCTTTGTTAGTATCATTTATAATGAAAATGAATAATGATTGAAAAATAAAAAACTTTCAATTCCATTGAGACTGATTCTGTCAATTGGGCTTTTTTCTTATACTCGTATCTATAAAAATCAAAAATTAGGTAAGTGTTTCATAAACATATGTATAAATAAAAGGTATCTCGGTTAGCTTTTTCATGCTTACTATAACTAGTTATTTCGGTTTTCTACTGGCGGCTTTAACTATAACTTCAGTTCTATTTATTGGTCTGAACAAGATACGACTTATTTGAAATTGATTGAATGAACAATTCATAGAAATACATGTTTTTGTGAAAGTCCGAGTTATAGTTACTTCTTATGTCAATTTTCAATTCTTGGTTTTTGTTATTGAGATTCATGGGCGATTTGGATTACTATTCATTTTTAGAGATAGATATTACCTACCCTTTTTTCCTCTTTCAAACAAGTTGAAATGATTGAAGTTTTACTATTTGGAATCGTGTTAGGTCTAATTCCTATTACTTTGGCTGGATTATTCGTAACTGCATATTTGCAATACAGGCGCGGAGATCAGTTGGAACTTTGATTAAGTAACATCTCTTTTTTTTTTTGACCTCCTGCGGATTAAAGAGAAGGAGGAGGTCAAATTCAGATTGTTTTTCAAGTCAATAAAGTTATTTCGTTGTAATTCTACCTAAGAAGAAAGAAATCACGCTCTGTAGGATTTGAACCTACGACATCGGGTTTTGGAGACCCACGTTCTACCGAACTGAACTAAGAGCGCTTTCTTATCACAATAGACAAGATCATAAAGAAAAGGATTTCCCCAATGGATCTTGCATGCATATAGTATCATAAAATCAAGGATTGTGTATGTCCAATTCTCTTGAATCATTAGTGCTGTTTTTCCTTCGTTAATGCTCATAGGATAAAAAAGAGGTAGGGATGACAGGATTTGAACCCGTGACATTTTGTACCCAAAACAAACGCGCTACCAAGCTGCGCTACATCCCTTTCATTTCAATTGTCCTACAGTGTCATTGTAGAGAATCCACGTCCTGTTTTCCACATCGTTATTTCCTACATGGATATAGGAATTCTCTTGCCATTTATTCTTTTTTTTTTTCTCATGGCTCATATAACATATAATAAATAAAAAAATTATATACATTATAGACATAGTAAACCCAACATATAAATAAATCTTTATCGGCAATGCTCCGAAAGAGGGAAACGCCCTTTTCTCTGTTGTAAGGAAAGGAAAATCTCATCTACTGGGTTGTTTTATATATCTATTTTAGTTAAGAATTTCGCGTACAAATACAAGCGATCCTTAACTACATATGCATATGATCATATATGTATTACAAAAAAAGGAGGCTTTTCAATGCGAAATCTAAAAACATATCTTTCTGTGGCACCTGTGCTAGGTACTCTATGGTTTGGGTCTTTAGCAGGTTTATTGATAGAGATCAATCGTTTATTCCCGGATGCGTTGACATTCCCATTTTTTTCATTCTAGTTATTGACATAGGAAGGTCTTAAAAAGATTAGAGATACGCTAAATTCTCTCTGACGAATCCCTCTCCCTTTCTCTTCCTTTCTTTGTTTTGCTCTTTTGTCATTTTTTTGAGGATTAAAGAAAAAAAAAAAGTGGGTTCAACCGCATCGAAATTAGGGCTCAGGCTCGAATTAATTTAATATTATTATATTAATATATTAAAATCATAGAGGGCAACAAAATTATACAAGATACTTAAATGAAATACTATACTATTACTATACCGAGATTCTATCTAAATAATTAATAGTTAGAAATCATTGTATTACTTATTTTTCTTTTTCTCTAGTGATTGTAACAAAATCTTTCATAATAGGATTTCAGGTCAGCAACTTCTTTTTTTTTTTTTTGTTTCGGATCGAAAATGAAAGAAAAGAATTGAGTGAATCCAAAATTCAAAGGAGGTTAGGTTCATGGCGAAGGGTAAAGATGTCAGAATAACAGTTATTTTGGAATGTAACAGTTGTCGAAAGGATAGTAATAAGGAATCACCAGGCATTTCCAGATATATTACCCAAAAGAATCGACACAATACGCCTAGTCGACTGGAATTGAGAAAATTCTGTCCCTATTGTTACAAACATATGATTCATGGGGAGATAAAGAAATAGATCAAAGAAAACCGCGTGTACCTTCCCTTCAGGATTCAAGAAAGGGGAACAAATTTTGAAAAATTACATATAAACATATAATTAAAAAATAAACAAATAAACCAATCAACTCCTATTTCCGTCAAATCCAAAATGAGAATTAAGAAATAGGATTTTAGAGATAAGGAATAAACCATGGAAAAATCCAAGCTTTTTCTTAAATCCAAGCGATCTTTTCGTAGGCGTTTGCCCCCAATTGGACCGGGGGATCGAATTGATTATAGAAACATAAGTTTAATTAGTCGATTTATTAGTGAGCAAGGAAAAATATTATCTAGACGAGTGAATAGATTGACTTTGAAACAACAACGATTAATTACTATTGCTATAAAACAAGCTCGTACTTTATCTTCGTTACCTTTTCTTCGTAATGAAGAATCTGCGAATAGAACTAAGTATACTCCTAGAACTACGGGTACTCGAACCAGAAAGAAATAGGTCTATTTCTCAATTGATTGAATCAAAATTCAAAAATGAAGAAGAAACCTTTTTTTATGGAAACGCATTCAGTTATTTTGACTACTTTATAATAATCCTATTTCTTTTTACTCTCCCTTCCCGGAGTTCATTCTCCGGGGGACCTCCCTTTAAAGCATTCCGATGAATTCCCCCAATAAATCTCCTTATTTAATGATCTCATTGGAAATTGTATAAAGACAATTTGTATTTGATATGGCTAGTTGTGCAAGAATTTTACGATTAAGAAGCAACCGTCTCTTGTACAGATTATTTATGGATCTACTATAACTATAGGATACCCCGTTCTCGCGAATTACTGCATTTATTCGAGTGATCCACAGACGACGAAAATTTATCTTTTGGCTTCCCCTATCCCGATGAGAAGAAGCCAAAGCTCGAATTCTTTGTTGAATAGCAGTTCGCATAAGTCTTGAATGGGACCCTCGAAAGGTTGATACACATAAACGCGTTTTTGTTCTACGTCTACGAGCTATATACCCTCGTCTAGTTCTGGTCATTGAAGCAAAATAAACTTTGATGAATAACTTAATTTATTTTTTCTTTCTTTCAGTCATCCCTCTCGCCTTTCCTAGTCTATTAATAACAAAACGGATTCTTCCGATGTATAAAATACAAATTCCAATGGCTTTTGCTGCTCTGACCTTCCCAACCACGATTTTTTTTTACGGGCATTTCACCTCGAAATAAGAAATTGTATTGATACTAGGTATCCAAAAATATTAAATTTCAAATTGAGTATAAATAGAGTATTGTATTAAAGTCGAAATACCTAGTAAAGGGAAATTTATAAATAAATAGTGGGTTCCTTCGTTTCTATGGTTACTTCGTAAACGGTGAGGTCCTCTCTATACACCGGAGCTCCTTCCTCATTCAATCAATGTTATTAGTAACTTGTACAGTTCACATTCTTTGACTCTACCCATGAATTATCCAATAATAGATCTTTTCACAATGAGATCTACTCATACAGTAACGGCATTTAATTATGAAAGTTGGCTAGGTAGCTGACCCTGTTAGTCCGTTCTTGCAAGAGTGAGAGCATAATTTTTCTGCTTCCTAAATACCAATTCCCCCGCTTAATGGACAACCATTTGCTACCACTGGGAGTTGCTTATCATCTACAATTAAGGTGATTGGATTTGCACCAATAGAAACCATAAATTTCATACACAATGTAGGTCTTTTGTTAGATAGTGAATGGAAAAATTCCATCCTATTCATTGGTACTGGTCATTGATACTGGAAAAAGCGTTTTCTTTCTTTTGTTCCAGCTTATCTTATGATTTGAACGAGTCGCACATACACCCTAGTACATGTTCCTCGACGCTGAGGACATCCCCGAAGAGCGGGGGATTTTGTGACATTTTTAATTGGCTGTCTTGTGTTTCTAATAAGTTGTTTAATAGTTGGCATGCTGAATCATATACAAAATGGGCTGGTTTAGATCGATCCTAACCGGATGATTATGTTTTTTTTTTTTTCTTCTATTTAATACTAGAAGAAAAAAAAAACATAATCATCCGGTTAGGAATTGAACCTACCAATTATCCTTATCCCCTCCTAGTAACCCTCCCCCCAAAAATCGATTTATGAAATTAGAACTCGAAATCCTTGAATTAAACTCATCAATAAAAAGTAATAACGATATTTTTTATACCCTTTTTTTTAGTTCGGATGGATCGGGATAATAATTTATCATTCCGAATCTGTAAACGAACAAGATAAGAGATCAACAATACGATCGATGTCTTTAGGATCCTCGAATGGAATGGAAGTAGACCGACATTTCTATTGGGGCGTTGGCTCTGTTTCCTTGGTTCTAAGATGCTAACGTATTTTGTTTCATGAGTGCGAATCTTAGAGGACAATGTAAATCCGGGGTGTAAATTCGGTGGTGGGGTAAATTTTACTTAACTCCCCGGTATTTTAGCCGGTATTTAGGACTGATTCTGCTATAAGATCTATAATTCCATACTCTTTGGCTTCGCTTGCGTCCATAAAAGTATCTCTTTCCAGGTCGGCGGCTATAACCCAGTGGGGTTGTTGTGTTCGTACGGAATATATTTTTACGATTCTGTCGCGAAACTCTGAAATTGCTCTCGATTCTAGCGTATATCCTGGTATTTCTTGCTGATAAAAGGTACCAGCAGGTTGGTGCATCATTACCCTGATGATATAACATAATGAAATAATGAAAGGTCCCTCTATCTTCTATCGGGTATAAAGGAAAGAGCTAAAGAATAAGAAGAAGCGGAGTATATATATAATAGAAGCAAACGACAATATAGATTGATAAAACGACAATCCAATATAGATAAAATTCAACAACCGTACAGGCAATTTTTGGGCATTGCATACGGCTCCACAATGGGATTTTTTTTCCCTTCCACGGGAAAAAAAGATCTATTGGATCCAGAAATTATCCGCCCATTTAACATCCTTGCTTTTGGGAGAGTGAAAAAGGAGTATGATGATTCCGTTGCTTCCGTGCTTTGGTTATTTGGGAATTTAACTCATATGAGATCGAGCAATCCCAAAGTTTCTTTTTTTTTTTTTTTAGTACTCTTTAGTACTCTTCGATAACATAAATTTGGCAAAATCATTTGTCGCGTGAAACCTAAAATATTTGCGACACTAAAATGAATTGCTGAGAGATATTCAGAGGTATTCCTTGATCGGAAAGATATTTTGTCTAAGCCAGCTCCCCCGATACACAATCTCACGTTATGAAAAACCATATGGGTATGTTCATACCGAATTGGAATGCCATGCTATTGTTACTCAGTAGTCTTATTCATTTTACCCGGCTAAGGCATATAGTCTTCATTACTTTCTTATGTCATTTATAACTTTACTTTTTTATTTCATTTCTAAAAAAGCTTTCTCTCAACCTCTCAACTAAAGTTAAAGATACATTGGCGCCAAGCGCGAAGGAATGCTAAGCGTTTGGTAATTTCGCCTCCGACCAGAACGAAAGATGCCATTGAAGCGGCGACTCCCATACATACTGTATTTACATCTGGTATCACAAGTTGCATCATATCATAAATGCCTACTCCGGGTACTATCCACCCGCCAGGTGAGTTTATAAATAACCATTGCTCTAAGTCCTTATCCTCTATATTGAGAAATAGCATGAGCCCCATAACTTGATTTGCTAGTTCGTCCTCTATGGAGTCTCCTAAAAAAAGTAATCTTTCTCGATGAAGTCGGTTGATTAGGATAAAATTTTATCCCTTTTAGGAACCATACGCGCACTTTTGAATGCATATGGTTCATAAAAAAAAAAATGGCAAAGCAAAGAAAGAATCAAAGTAAAGTATAGGTCCTCTTTTTTTTTTAGAAATACTTTCATACCTCCTAGAAACTTTTCGAATTAAACTCTCATTGATGTATGGTGTTTTATCTAAAAATTCCGATGTAAATTTCTTGTTCCTGAATGGGCCTCTTCAAATTTTTTAGGCTTATGTTCTACTCCGGGTAAAGATAGATGATAAAAGATACAACCGATTTCTATTTGTACATATAGGCCAAATGATTCCAATACCACTTCTTTTTGATACGACTTTTTTCAATTTATTTTTCACCAAATAAAATATTCTAAATATTCTGTGTAGTCATCATAAATTAGCAGTTTGAGATCATTTAATCGTTTATATGTTATAAATGTTTCTGATACAAGTGTTAAGCATATCCATATTAAATTAAAACGAACAATTGAGTATTTTCTGAACGGAGCCTGGATACTTCATTTTATTGGTCCAATCAAACTAACCATAAATTATTGTAATTAATAATATTGCTCCCTCAAGAGATTGGGCTAATTACATTTCACGCTACAAATTCTTGATAAGTTCAATTAATTTTTTGGCGAAGCAGGGGTATCTCAATCAGGGGAGAGAACGGGGAAATCCCATATGACCCAATATGTCTAACAAGCCGCACTATAGGTCAACCCAGGTTGCGTCCTCATCTCCCGGAATTCGAAAGGGGACTTTCGGAACACCAACGGGCATCTTTTGACTGTCAAAAGATGACTTCATTCTTTGATGTGGAAACGTAACAATGAATTTCTTGTTTTCATCAAATTGAAAAGTTCATAGAGGAAGACGAAATGCATAAAGGAAAAGTTTTACGACTGGGTCGAACTGTTCAAACAAACGACGAACACCTTTCTATGCATTCGCCCATAGAAAACGGGACCAACCCCCCCATTGCGTATTGGTACTTATTGGGTATAGTATAGAATAGATCTGCTTTTCTTTGTTCCGACGAACAGAATTGTTCCATTATTACCAACAAAATGGAATAAAATAAATAAGAACCCTTGCTCCGAAATAATCCACTGAAAAGCGGAAGTCTATAGCCTAGTTTTTTCCAATGCGATAAAGTTATATCTTTTTTTTTTCTTTGATAAAGGGGTATTTTCATGGGTTTGCCTTGGTATCGTGTTCATACCGTCGTATTGAATGATCCCGGTCGGTTGCTTGCTGTCCATATAATGCATACAGCTCTAGTTTCTGGGTGGGCTGGTTCAATGGCTCTATACGAATTAGCCGTTTTTGATCCCTCTGACCCCGTTCTTGATCCAATGTGGAGACAGGGTATGTTTGTTATACCCTTCATGACTCGTTTAGGAATAACCAATTCATGGGGAGGTTGGAGTATCACAGGAGGAACTGTAACAAATCCGGGTATTTGGAGTTACGAGGGTGTGGCCGGGGCGCATATTGTGTTTTCTGGTTTGTGCTTTTTGGCAGCTATCTGGCATTGGGTGTATTGGGATCTAGAAATATTCCGTGATGAACGTACAGGAAAACCTTCTTTGGATTTGCCCAAGATTTTTGGAATTCATTTATTTCTATCAGGGTTAGCTTGCTTTGGGTTTGGTGCATTTCATGTAACGGGCTTGTATGGTCCTGGAATATGGGTGTCCGATCCTTACGGACTAACTGGAAAAGTACAATCTGTAAGTCCTGCGTGGGGCGTAGAAGGTTTTGATCCTTTTGTTCCGGGAGGCATAGCCTCTCATCATATTGCAGCAGGGACATTGGGCATATTAGCAGGCCTATTTCATCTTAGTGTTCGTCCGCCCCAACGCCTATACAAAGGGTTGCGTATGGGTAATATTGAAACTGTTCTTTCCAGTAGTATCGCTGCTGTCTTTTTTGCGGCTTTTGTTGTTGCCGGAACTATGTGGTATGGTTCGGCAACTACCCCCATCGAATTATTCGGTCCCACCCGTTATCAATGGGATCAGGGATACTTCCAGCAAGAAATCTATCGAAGGGTTGGTGCCGGACTAGCTGAAAATCAGAGTTTATCAGAAGCCTGGTCTAAAATTCCTGAAAAATTAGCTTTTTATGATTACATCGGCAATAATCCCGCAAAGGGGGGATTATTCAGAGCGGGCTCAATGGATAACGGGGACGGAATAGCTGTTGGATGGTTAGGGCACCCTATCTTTAGAGATAAAGAGGGGCGTGAGCTTTTTGTACGTCGTATGCCTACTTTTTTTGAAACATTTCCGGTAGTTTTGGTAGATGGAGACGGAATTGTGAGAGCCGATGTTCCTTTTCGAAGGGCGGAATCGAAGTATAGTGTTGAGCAAGTAGGGGTAACTGTTGAGTTCTATGGTGGCGAACTTAACGGAGTCAGTTATAGTGATCCTGCAACTGTGAAAAAATATGCTAGACGCGCTCAATTAGGTGAAATTTTTGAATTAGATCGTGCTACTTTGAAATCTGATGGTGTTTTTCGTAGTAGTCCGAGGGGTTGGTTCACTTTTGGGCATGCTTCGTTTGCTTTGCTCTTCTTTTTCGGACACATTTGGCATGGTGCTAGAACCTTGTTCAGAGATGTTTTTGCGGGGATTGATCCAGATTTGGATGCTCAAGTAGAATTTGGAGCATTCCAAAAACTTGGGGATCCAACTACAAGGAGACAGGTAATCTGATAAACATTGATCTGATATGGTATCTTTCGCTTCTATTGGATTTTTTTTGATTTCACTTTCTACATAGATTACCAGATAAATTTTGCTGGATTTAAATCGCCCTTTTCTTTGACTCTTGTCTTTATCTGGGAGATGCTCCCAAATGAACAGGTGTGGAAGCTATAATTGTAAACCACGATCGAATTTATGGAAGCATTGGTTTATACATTCCTCTTAGTCTCGACTCTAGGAATCATTTTTTTCGCTATCTTTTTTCGAGAACCGCCTAAGGTTCCGACTAAAAAATGATTTTTGATTATCTCAATTATAGTTAAAGTATAATGTTACTTTAGAAATACTAATGAATTAATGCATTAAAGTCAAGTAATGAGCCGCCCAACACGGGCGGCTCATTACTTGACTTTAATTAGTCCCCATGTTCTTCAAATGGATCTCTTAGTTGTTGAGAGGGTTGCCCAAAAGCGGTATATAAGGCGTACCCGGTAAAACTTACAAGTAAACCAGATATAAAGATGGCGACTAGGGTTGCTATTTCCATTATTATAAAATTTCAAGACCACAATGGATCTATAATAAGATCGGTTATTTACAACGGTATGATTTACAAAGTCAATAAAATTCAATCAATGCAATAGGATTTATGGCTACACAAACCGTTGAGAATAATTCGAGATCTGGTCCAAGACCAAGACAGACTGGTCTAGGAAGTTTATTGAAACCGTTGAATTCGGAATATGGTAAAGTAGCGCCCGGATGGGGAACTACCCCGTTGATGGGTGTCGCAATGGCTCTCTTCGCGGTATTCCTATCTATTATTTTGGAGATTTATAACTCTTCCGTTTTACTGGATGGAATTTCAATGAATTAGGTTCATAGGAATTGCGAAGTACTGTCTTTTCAATCCAAAGTGAATCACTTAGGACTAGGATTTTTAGGTCATTCCGGCAGTTTGACCGTGAAATTCCTTTGTTTCGGTATTTCCGGAATATGAGTGTGTGACTTGTTATAATTGATCCTATTGATAGTACAGAGAATGGGTCTGTCATCTTGAGAGAGATGGGTTTTGCCTCGTCGGATATTCATTCTAGTATCTGGAGCACGGAATATATGGAATGAAATAGATCAAGAAAAGAAATATTTAAACTATGATTCATACCTACTATTCAGTCAGACCTCGCGACCGGACTCAAAAAATTTCAAAGATTTATTTTCTAATTATTCTTAAATTTTTTGTTTGCTTATTTTGACCAACGGACAAATGTTTCTATGGATTTAGAGTCATTTCATCTATTCATTGAATAAGTGATGATCAAAAGGTTTTTACTCAGATAACCCTTGGGCTTAGCTTAGGGACTTTATTCAATCATCGTGGTTCTAGTATGAATCTTAGGTTTCAATCGAATCATAGGGTCTCAACAAGAGAATTCCTAGCAATTAGAAACAAAAAGAAATCCACATTATACAAAAAATTAAAATTGAGAGACCGAGAAAATTCAAGAGGCCCGTAATGATCAACATAAAAACGAATGAAATGAGCTGACTTGATATTTTGGCATTGTCATCACTAAAGAAGAGCTTCGGTTTTTTTTGCACTTCGTCGTATTTTCAGAGAAGGTTGGATGGAGTACTAAGAAGAAGTTTCAAATTTCCTATTACATATCCGTTGCAACCAGTATTGGGGTGTTTTTGCTTGAGCTGTACGAGATGAAAGTCTCATATACGGTTCTCAGAGGGGGAGTTCCCTTGGTTTACCTATCTCAATAAAGTATATGATTGGTTCGAAGAGCGTCTCGAAATTCAGGCGATTGCAGATGATATAACTAGTAAATATGTTCCTCCACATGTCAACATATTTTATTGTCTAGGAGGAATTACGCTTACTTGTTTTTTAGTACAAGTAGCTACGGGGTTTGCCATGACTTTTTACTATCGTCCAACCGTTACCGAGGCTTTTACCTCGGTTCAATACATAATGACTGAAGCTAACTTTGGTTGGTTAATCCGATCAGTTCATCGATGGTCAGCAAGTATGATGGTCCTAATGATGATCCTGCACGTATTTCGTGTCTATCTCACCGGTGGGTTTAAAAAACCCCGCGAATTGACTTGGGTTACAGGTGTGGTTCTGGCTGTATTGACCGCATCTTTTGGTGTAACTGGTTATTCCTTACCTCGGGACCAAATTGGTTATTGGGCAGTCAAAATCGTGACAGGCGTACCCGACGCTATTCCTGTAATCGGATCGCCCCTGGTCGAGTTATTACGTGGAAGTGCTAGTGTGGGTCAATCTACTTTGACTCGTTTTTATAGTTTACACACTTTTGTATTACCTCTTCTTACTGCCGTATTTATGTTAATGCACTTCCTAATGATACGTAAGCAAGGTATTTCTGGCCCTTTATAGAGAAGGCGGATCATAGATATTTGTAATCAATCATCAATCTATCATTGGGGAGAGAAACTATAGTATTCCATTGCTACAAATATGGATTATTGAAAAGAATAAGACATGTGTTTGGATCTTTCCCTTCAACTCCGCAATATTGTATTAGTTATTTGATATGAATAGTTGAAGTGGATTCTACGAAGATAAAATGGATTATGGGAGTGTGTGACTTGAACTAT